TTTTCTTTTAAATAGAAATAAAAAAATAATAACATCAAACTTATTTAGTTTAAAATTTAAACTTTTAATAGAAAATTACTTAGTAAGAAAATGATTTTTGAGTTGCAAAAAAATTGCAAAAAATTGCAAAAAATTGCAAAAAATTGCAAAATTTTGCATTTTTTTGTAATTTTTCAAAATTTTTTTTTTGAGCCCAAAATGGCCCTCATAGGAAAACGCTTAACTTGTGAAAATTTAAGGGTATTTTGAGCCACCTCTTTTTCATATAATAAGATGTTTTCGCAAACTGCTAAATTAGCAATTATTTTTATAATTATATTAAATATATTAATCTATAACCTAATAAAGAAAATCTAATTGTCATTTCAATCAGGGATCATTAACCCCGCAGTGAAACTGAGAGAGAGAGAGAAGAAATTATTATTTGGTTTTTACTCATGTGTATTTATTTATTGATTCTTAATAGTTAGGATCTTATTAATTATTATAGCGATTTGGATAGCTAAATTTATAAATGATATTAATATATAAATTATTTATTAATTAATAATCAATATTAATATTATCATTAATAAAAATTAAATTTTTATTAATCTATATATACTAATAAAATAAAAAATGATTACTTAATTATTGCAAAATAAATACATTATATGCAGAGTAAAATTTAACGAAAAAAAAAAAAAAAATTCCTTTATTTATTGTACTTATAAAAAATTATATGATAGGTTTTTAAGGATCTATAGAAACTGATTTAAATTATCGTAGTTTTAAAATTTGGTAGATATAGAGAATAACTTACTAATGAGATTATTAAGAAAATTTTTTGTTTTTCCCGTAAATTTTGGGGTTTTACTAAAATAATCAAAAAAAGATTTTATTTTTCTAAAAAAATAAAATCTTTTTTTGGTATTTGATTAAATTATATTATATATATATAGTATGATGTTATAATTTTTTTATTTTGAATTAAACATTAAATTAATTAAGTAAAAATTAATAGGGAGAAATTTTTATTTAAGTTTAAATGGCTTCGTAAATCTCTAAAGTAAAAAATAATTTTGTTTATTTTTTAGAAAAGAAGGTGAATTTGTATTTTTTTAAAAGTTTCAGGTGAAAATTGTTTAAATTAATTACAAGTTAACTGAGAATCAGTAATATGGGTTTGGGGAAACACAAAAATATTGATCGAAAGAGTGGAAAATCTAACGAAAGAGTAGCTTTCGTGGTGATGTAATGTTTTAGATGTTATACAATAAAAAAATGTTTAAAAGAATATTTTATTCTATATTTTTATTTGTTTTTTAATTTAATGTGAGTTTTAGCGTTAAAAAGGATTTGTTTTAAATAAACAAAGTAGGATTTTTGGTGAGCAGTGATTAATTTTGTAAATTTAATATTTTAAGATGAAGATAATAATTTTTAGTACTGACTAAATTTGTGCCAGCAGCTGCGGTTATACAAATAGTGCAATAAAAATAGCTTAGAGTGAGTTAAAATATTAACAAGAATAAGGGAATTTTAAAGTTTAAAGTAAAATTATGAGGTGAAATTTTTATTTTTACAAAGTTTTAAAGATGTTTTTAGATTTGAGGCTTAGAAATTTTATTTTAAAACTAGGATTAGATACCCTATTATAAAAACGTAGTATTAAAACTCTAGATTAGTAGTAGAAAGATTTTTTTTAATCAGATGTTCTTGAAAATTAGAAAAAATGGCGGTGTTTTAGTCTTTTCAGAGGAACCTGTCCTGTAATTGATGGTCCACGATTTCCTTTACTTTTTTTTTGAGTTTATATATCGCCGTGGTTGAATATTCTTTTGGGGAATTAATATTCAAGATTTTTAGCAATAAAAATTCAGGTCAAGATGTAGTTTATAAAAAAGAAGAGATGGGTTACATTAATTATAATTTTGGATAAGTTTTTTAAAAAAGCTTTGAAAATGGATTTGAAGGTAATTTTATTAAATTATTTAAAATGATTTTAGCTCTAAAATGTGTACATATCGCCCGTCGCTTTCATTATAAAATGAAATAAGTCGTAACATAGTAGATGTACTGGAAAGTGTCTCTAGAAGCTAGGTAAAGCTTTTCAGAAGTATTTTAGTTACATTAAAGAGAACATTATTTAAATTGATGTGCCTTGATAACTAAAAAGTTATTTGATTTTTAAATAAAGAATAGAGGAAAGGAAGAAAAGAAGAAAGAAAAGAAGAATCTTTAAGTTTTATTATAATGTAAGGAAAAAATTTTGTTTATTATAGATTATTAGTATTGTGAAAGAAATTTTAAGATTAATTAAAAGAAAAATTGATTTTTTGTACCTTGTGTATCAGGGCTTATTAATAAAAAAATTTTTATATTAATTTTTCCCGAATTAATAAGAGTTACAAAACTAAAATTTTTAATGTAGAAAAATTATTATTAATAGGTTTGTAGGGGTGAAACGTTAGTCGTTTATTAATATATCTGGTTTTAAAGGAAATAAATTAAATTTAGAATTTTAATAAATAATTTTTTAGGGGGTAATAGTTATTTTTAAAATTTAGTAATCTAGGGGATGAGCTTTAGATTAAAATAAGTAAAAGAGAGTTATTAATAAATTTTAAAAAAGTAGAATTAGAAGTTTTTATTTTAGTGTTTAATAACTAATTTAATTAATTTATTTTAATTTATTTATATTATTTTTATTTACTTATTTTACTTTAATATCTATTTTAATTAGTTAAATTGAGATATAATGATAAGATTAGTAGGGATTTTTATTGTATAAAATTTAAATTGAGTTAAAGATTAATATAAGGAACTCGGCAAATTTATTTTTCACCTGTTTAATAAAAACATGTCTTTTAAGAATTATAATTAAAAGTCGGGCCTGCCCGGTGAAATTGTTGTTTAACGGCCGCGGTATTTTGACCGTGCTAAGGTAGCATAATCATTAGTTTTTTAATTGAAAGCTGGAATGAAAGGTTTGATGAGAAAATAACTGTCTCAGATTAAAAGTTTTGAATTTTATTTTTAAGTAAAAAAGCTTAAATATTTATAAAAGACGAGAAGACCCTATAGAGTTTTATATTTATTTTTTAAGATAAAATATGGGGGATTATTTTATTATTTTTAAAAATAAGTATTTGATTGGGGTGATCAAAAAATTTAATGAACTTTTTTTTTATTTAGATTCATAGATAAGTGATTTATATGATCCTTTTTTTAAGATTAAAAGAAAAAATTACCTTAGGGATAACAGCGTAATTTTTTTTTAGAGTTCTAATCGAAGAAAAAGTTTGCGACCTCGATGTTGGATTAAAATTAACTTTTGGTGAAGAAGCTAAAGGGTTAGGTCTGTTCGACCTTTAAAATTTTACATGATCTGAGTTTAAACCGGTGTGAGCCAGGTTGGTTTCTATCTTTATATAAATAAATTATTTTAGTACGAAAGGACCAAATAATTCTTTTTTAAAGTTAAAAGAATGAATATTAATAAAAATTAGTAAAAAGTAAAATTTAATTTAAAAATAAGTTAATAGTAAAGGGTTATATTGGCAGAGTTAGTGCTATAAATTTAGAATTTATGAACATGAGTTTTTACTTATATATAATACTTGATTTTAAAAGATACTATTTTATTAATTATTACTAGTTTAATTCAAATTGTTTGTGTTTTAGTAGGGGTAGCTTTTTTAACTCTATTGGAACGAAAGGTTTTAGGGTACATTCATATCCGAAAGGGTCCTAATAAATTAGGTTTTGTCGGGTTACTTCAACCTTTTAGAGATGCTATTAAATTATTTAGAAAAGAACAAACGTTTCCTATTTTTTCTAATTTAGTTATTTATTATCTATCTCCTGTTATAAATTTATTTTTTTCTTTATTATTATGGATAAGTTTTCCTTTTTTTTCAGTTAATTTTATATTTTCTTTTTCTCTTTTATTTGTTTTAAGAATTAGAAGTTTAGGAGTTTATACGGTAATATTAGCTGGGTGGTCATCTAATTCTAATTATGCAATATTAGGTAGAATTCGTTCAATTGCACAAATAATTTCTTATGAAGTAAGATTAATTTTAATTTTATTATCTTTTTTATTTTTAATTTTTAGTTTTAATTTAAGTGATTACATATATTTTCAGGAAAATGTATGATTTATTTTTTTATTATTACCTTTAAGAATAATATTTTTAATTTCTTTATTAGCTGAGACTAATCGATCACCTTTTGATTTTGCTGAAGGTGAATCAGAACTTGTTTCAGGATTTAATGTAGAGTATAGAAGTGGAGGTTTCGCAATAATTTTTTTGGCTGAGTATGCTAGAATTTTATTTATAAGAATATTAAGAGTAGTCGTTTTTTTAGGAGCCGATGTTTTTAGTTATATATTTTTTTTAAAGTTAAGATTAATAAGATTTTTTTGGATCTGAGCTCGAGGGACTTTACCTCGATATCGGTATGATAAATTAATGTATTTAGCTTGAAAGAGGTTTTTACCTTCTTCGTTAATATATTTGATATTATTTTTTTCTATTGGGGGGTTTGCCATTTTTTTTTATTAACTAATTTTTTTTAGTACAAAAGTTAATAGAAAATTTTAAGTTTCTTTTTTATACTTTCAAAATATATACTTTTATCAAGTTCATTAACTTTTTAAGGTTTATAAAATTTTAAGGTTTAAAAATTAATTTATCTCAAAATTTAGCTGCAATAGGGTTGATAAAAAAATAAAAAAAATATAAAATTGTTAAAATTTGACCTAAAAGAATATAAGGATCTTCAACGGGACGTGCCCCAATTCAAGTTAAAAGAATAACGATAGCTAGTAATATTCAAAATATTAATTTATTAATTGGGTAAAATTGATTACTTTGAAACTTTTTTTTGTTTCTAAAAGGTAAAATATAGAGAATAGCAATTCTAAGAACAAGAGCTACTACTCCTCCTAATTTGTTAGGAATAGATCGTAAAATAGCATAAGCAAAAAGGAAGTATCATTCAGGTTGAATATGAATTGGTGTAACTAAAGGGTTAGCTGGTGTAAAATTATCAGGATCTCCAAGAAGATAGGGAGCTTGAAGAGATAAAATAGATAAAAAAAAAGCTAAAATTAGAGCTCCTACAAGATCCTTAAAAGTAAAGTAAGGATGAAAAGGAATTATATCAATTTTTCTATTTAATCCTAAAGGATTATTTGAGCCTGTTTGATGAAGAAATAAAAGATGAATTAGGACAAAAGCTGAAACAATAAAGGGTAAAATAAAATGTAAAGCGAAAAATCGGCTTAATGTTGCATTATCTACAGCAAATCCTCCTCAAATTCATTGAACAATAGTATTTCCTAAATAAGGAATAGCAGAGACTAAGTTTGTAATTACTGTAGCTCCTCAAAAGGATATTTGACCTCAAGGTAAAACATATCCTAGAAAGGCTGTAGCTATTACTAGGAAAAAGATTGTAACACCTGATATTCATGTTTCTTTTAAGGCGTAAGAGCCAAAATAAATACCTCGACCAATATGTAAATATAAACAAATAAAAAAAAATGATGCTCCATTGGCATGAAGAATTCGAATTAATCATCCGTAGTTTACATTCCGACTAATATGGGCAACTCTGTTAAAAGCTAATTCAATATTAGGACAGAAATGTATTGCTAAAAATAATCCTGTAACGATTTGGATTATTAAACATATTCCTAGTAGACTGCCGAAATTTCAAAAAGATGTAATGTTTCTTGGAGTAGGTAAATTAACAAAAGAGGAATTTAAGATTTTAATAATAGGAGATTTTAATAATTGTTTTATCATTGATAATTTCCATTGAAATCAACCTTTTTAAATTAATAAATTAATTAATATTTAATATAAAGTAAATTTAATGATTAATTTTGTTTTAGTGTATTTTTAGTTTAATTATTTTTTTTGACGAAATGCTCCTAAAGGTTTTCCTGAAATTTTAGCAGCTATAATTAATGTTAAAAATAGATAAACTATTAAAAAAATAATTATTTGATTGAAAGGGCTGTTAAAAAATTTAGTAAGGGCTCAGGTTTTATAAGAGTTTTCTAATCAAAAGAAATTTCATTTTATTCTAGCTAGTTTTTCAATTATAGGATCATTAAATAAATAAAAAATAATAAGAATACTTAATAATATTAGAGTTACTAAAATTTTTCAATAAGCAGGTATACCAAATTTTTCATTAGAGGCAATTCTAGTTATATAAATAAATAAAATTAATATTCCTCCAATTATAATTAGGAAAAGAATATAGCTATATCAGAAATTTAAAAATAGGGCACCTCTGATTAATGAGGTTAAAATGGTTTGTAAAAAAAGGATTCTTCCAAGGGCAAGAGGATGGTTTAAAAAAATAAAGGTTCATGATAAAAAAAAAATTAGTGTAGAAATAATTAATAATATTTCAGGAAATAGTTTATTTAAAATTTTAATTTTGGAGATTAAAGAAGGATTTATTTTAATTCTTTCCTGAAGTATTAAAAGAAATTAGATTCTTATGATTAGTTTACAAGACTAATATTTTTATTTAAATTATTAATACAATTAAAGTAATGATAATAATTATTAATTATTATATTATTCCTTTTTCTTTATTTTTTGTATCGGGTCTTGTAGTTTATTCAACTAAATATAATCATTTTTTAATTATATTATTAACTTTAGAGGTAGTAGTTGTTTCTATTTTTTTGTTTATTTTTTATTTTTGTAGGAGATTTTCTATGGAAGTTTTTATATCTATTATTTATATAGCTTTATCAGTATGTGAAGGGGCTTTGGGGTTAAGTTTGTTGGTTTTAATTACCCGGGTTTATGGAAGTGATTCTGTAATAACTTTTGATTTACTTTGATAAATAAAATTAAATAAAATTGTTGTATATATTTTTGTTTTGAAGAGAATTTTAAGAAATGATAGATTTAATTTTTGGAGTTATTTTTTTGATAAGAATATCATTTATTGGAGAAGGATTTTGATTTATATTTTATTATGGTTTAATTTTAACTTTTTTCAGGCTTATTAAGGTTAGATTTTCTTGAGAGTTTTTATCTTTAGGTTATGGTTTAGCTGAAGATTTGCTTAGTTATTCATTAGTATCCTTAAGTTTTTGAGTATGTTTTTTAATAATTTTAGCAAGTTTTGTAATTTATAAAGAAAAATTTTTTAGAGAGTTATTTTTATTTTTTGTAATATTTTTACTTTTAAGTTTAATTTTAACTTTTTGTTCTTTAAATTTATTTATTTTTTATCTATTTTTTGAAATTAGTTTAATTCCAACATTGTTTTTAATTATTGGTTGGGGAAATCAACCCGAGCGAATTTCTGCTGGAGTTTACTTATTTTTTTATACTTTATTAATATCTTTACCTATAATAGTTGCATTGTTTTATTTATATTCTAAATATTTAAGTATAGAATTTATTTTTTTTTCAGTTGAAGAGAGAATTTTTTTATATTTATGTTTAAATATAGTTTTTTTTGTTAAAATTCCTTTATTTATTGTTCATTTATGATTACCTAAAGCACATGTTGAAGCTCCTATTTCTGGGTCAATAATTTTGGCTGGTATTATATTAAAGCTTGGGGGTTATGGTTTAATGCGAGTAATAAAAATATTTATTAGTAGAAGAGGATTAATTATAAATATAATTTTTATTTTTATTTCATTAGTTGGGGGTTTGATTATTTCTTTAGTTTGTGTTCGTCAAAGTGATATAAAAATATTAATTGCTTATTCTTCAGTATCTCATATAGGATTAGTAGTTTCTGGGGTTTTATCTTTGAGTGTATGAGGTATAGCCGGAGGTTTACTTTTAATATTAGCTCATGGCCTTAGATCTTCAGGATTATTTTGTCTAGCAAATTTTTTATATGAACGGTCAGGTAGACGGAGATTTTATTTGAATAAAGGTATAATAAATATTTTTCCAAGATTGGCTTTGTGATGGTTTCTTCTTTGTTCTTCAAATATATCAGCACCTCCTTCATTAAATTTATTAGGTGAAATCGTATTAATTTTTTCAATTTTTAATTTTTATAGAGGATTTTTTATAATTTTATTAATATTAGTATTTTTTAGTGCCGTTTATTCTTTATTTTTATTTTCTTTTACTCAACATGGGGCATTAAGTTCAAGAATATTTAGAATGTATCAAATTTCTCTTCGTGAGTTTTTACTTGTTTTTCTCCATTGAGTTCCTTTAAATATTATATTTCTTAAATCTGAAGCCTTTTCTCTATGAGTTTAAGTTAAATTAATAAAAAAGTTTTTTGTACTTAAATAGTTTAATAAAAAATTTTAATTTGTGGGATTAAGGATACAGAAATTTTGTTTTAAGTAATTTTTTATTGTATAATTTATTTTTGAATATTTTTATTTTTTTCTTTGACAAATTTTCTTTTAGGCTTATTTTTAATAAGAAAAGATACTTCATATTTTTTAGAATTAGGTGTTTTTGATTTAATAGGGGTTACATTTGAGGGTGTTTTTTATTTTGACTGAAAAACTTTTTGTTTTATAAGTTTTGTTTTATTTATTTCTTCAATAATTTTAAATTATAGAAGAGAGTATATATTAGATGATAAAAATTTAAAACGTTTTATTTTCTTAATAATTATATTTGTATGTTCAATAATAATATTAATTTTAAATTTAAATTTAGTCTCAATTTTAATTGGTTGAGATGGTTTAGGATTAGTATCTTATGCTTTAGTAGTTTATTATCAGAATACAAAATCTAATAGAGCTGGAATATTAACTGCTTTATCAAATCGAATTGGGGATGCTGCTATTATTATAGCAATTGCTTATAGAGTTCATTTTGGTTCTTTTAATTTTTTGTTTTATTTAGATTTTGAAAAAAATTTTTCTTTAAGGATATCCTTGATATTAATTATTCTTGCGGCTATAACTAAAAGAGCTCAATTACCTTTTTCTTCATGATTACCTGCGGCTATGGCTGCTCCTACGCCTGTTTCTTCATTAGTTCATTCATCTACTCTTGTAACTGCTGGTGTATATTTTTTAATTCGGACCAGTGAAGCTTTATCTACTTCTATAGAAAGATTTTTATTATTTATTTCTTTATTAACTATATTTATAGCAGGTTTAGCTGCAAATTTTGAATATGATTTAAAAAAAATTATTGCTTTATCTACTTTAAGACAACTAGGTCTTATAATAACAATTTTAAGTTTAGGGGGAACTGATTTAGCTTTTATACATTTATTAATTCATGCTTTATTTAAAGCACTTTTATTTATATGTGCTGGAGCTATTATTCATAATTTTGGCAATAATCAGGATATTCGAATAATAGGGGGTTTAGCTATTTTGAATCTTCCTTTAACTAGAGCGTGTATAAATATTAGTAATTTTGCATTATGTGGGCTACCCTTTATATCTGGCTTTTATTCTAAGGATTTAATTGCAGAAGCTTTATCAATACAATATACTAGAGTTATAGTGTATTTTATTTTTTATTTTTCTATTGGGTTAACAGTTGCGTATTCAATTCGTCTATCATATTATATTTTTTGAAGAGATGCAAATTTTTCAAGTTTAAGTTGTTTTAGAGATGAAAATAATAGAATTATAGTAAAAAGAATATTAGGTTTAGTTACTATAGTAGTCTTTATAGGAAGATTATTTTCATGAGTTGCTTTTTATACTCCGTATTTCATTTTTTTACCTAAATTTATAAAATTAATAACTTTATTTTTTATTTTTTTAGGTTTAATTGTTGGGGTTGAATTAGTTCAATTAGAGTTTTTTTATAAAAATTTATATTATAGTTTTTATAAAACTTCTTTATTCTTAGTTGGAATGTGAAATCTTCCTATTATTTCAACTCTTGGGGTAAATAAAAGAGCTTTATTTGTTGGGAAAACTTTATTTTTTTCTTTAGATCAAGGTTGACTTGAATATTATGGAAGTAAGGGTTTATTTAAGGTAGTAAAGATGATAACAAAAAATTTTCAGTCTTTTTTTTCAAGAAATCACATTAAATTATTTCTTTTATTATTTTTAGTTTATTTTGGTGGTTGAATTTTTTATTATTTATTTATAAATTTTATATAAGTAAGTAAATTTTTTAAAAGCTTTATTTTTATAGCTTAAAAATAAGAGCATAGTATTGAAGATACTAGGGTAACAAGATTTTGTTTAAAAATAAAACAAGAAAAATAGGTTTATTTTATATAAATTTTTTATAAAGAAAAATTTTCTTATTTTAACTTTGAAAAAGTTAAGTTTTTTTTAAACTATATAAAAAGAATTAAAAACAGAGTTTCACTGCTTAGAAATAAAGTTAGAAGCTTTTTTCTGAATAATTCTTAATTCTTTAATTGGGAAAGTCTTCCAGTTTTTCCATTAACAATGGAATACCTCACATTTTGGTTTCAATTAAATTAAATAAATTTCGTTATATGGCATATATTATTTACTAATGAGGGTAAAATATTCACCAAAAGTTTAAGTCGAAATTAAATACAAAATTTTTGTTTCTCATTATTTAGTAGTGATTTACTATAGAAATAATAATAAATGTAGGGGAGAATCACTTATTTTTAAGTTTTCATAAGCAAATTTTATAAGATAACTAATTAAAATTTTTAGATTTTTTAAATGCAAATTAAATGTTTTAAAATTTAAACTATTATCCTACATTATACTAAAAATTAAATTTAATGATTTGTTCAATTTAAAGATCCTTGATTTTGTTCATGGAATAGTCCAACTAGTAAAATAAAAATAAAAAATCTTAAACAAGAGAGTAAAATATTAAGATTAGAAGTTTTAATAATTAAAATTATAGGTAAAAAAAGTGTAAGTTCAACATCAAAAATAATAAAAATAATAGCAATTAAAAAAAAATGTAAAGAAAATGGGAGTCGGGCTAAATTTTTAGGGTCAAATCCACACTCAAAAGGTCTATTTTTTTCTCGATCATAAAATCTTTTTTTAGAAATAAGATTTAAAATTAGGACTAAAATTATTATAATAATTGAAATAATTAGACTTATAAAAAAAATTGAAATAATTACTTAAGCTAGATGGAAATTTCTAGATTTTTTAATTGGAAGTTAAATATAATTCTTATAATACTTAAGTAGTAATTTAGGGTAGAATAATAATAAATAAAGGAATTTTATTTAATATTATTTATTAAAAAATTTTTATCTACCTCATCAGTAAATTGAAATATAGAGAAATAATCAAACTACATCTACAAAATGTCAGTATCAAGCTGCTGCTTCAAATCCGAAATGATGAGTTGCTGAAAAATGGTTTTTAATTATTCGAATTAAACAGACAAATAAAAAAGTAGAACCAACAAGAACATGAAGTCCGTGAAGACCTGTAGTTATAAAGAAAGTAGAACCATAAACACTATCTGCAATTGTGAAAGGAGCTTCAATATACTCATATGCTTGAAGACATGAAAAGTAAAATCCTAAAATAACAGTTAAAATTAAACTTTGAATAGCTTGTTTGGAGTTATTTTCTATTAAACTATGATGTGATCAAGTAATAGTTAATCCAGAGGTTAATAAAATTAATGTATTAAGAAGGGGAATTTCTAAAGGATTAAATGGTGTAATTCCTTTAGGGGGTCAATTTAATCCTAATTCTACAGAAGGAGAAAGTCTAGAATGGAAAAAAGCTCAAAAAAATGCAATAAAAAAAAAGATTTCTGATGTAATAAAAAGAATTATTCCTCATCGGAGGCCATTTACTACTTTTAAAGTATGATGTCCTTGAAAAGTTCCTTCACGAGTAATATCTCGTCATCATTGAAATGAAGAGAGAGAGGTTAAGGCTAAACCTCCTAAGAATAAGGAATTATCATAAAGATGAAATCATTTAATAGTTCCTATAAGTATAGTAAAAACTCTAAATGAAGTAACTAAAGGTCAAGGTCTTTGATCAACAAGATGAAATGGATGGTTTTGTTTCATTAAGCAATTTCTCTAGAGTAAATGGTTGTTAAAATAGAAAATACGTATGCTTGAATTATTGCAACGGCAGATTCTAAAATTAATAGAAGAGTTTGAACAATAATTAAAATATTTAAAGTTTGAATATTTAATCTTGCACCTGAATTTCCAAGAAGAGTTAATAATAAGTGGCCAGCAATTATATTAGCTGTAAGTCGAATAGCCAGAGTTCCAGGTCGAATTATATTTCTAATTGTTTCAATAATAACTAGAAAAGGTAAAAGAGCTGAAGGAGCTCCTTGAGGAACTAAATGAGCAAATATATAAATTGTGTTATTAATTCACCCAAAAACTATAAATCTTAGTCAAAGGGGGAGTCTTAAGGCTAAAGTAAAACTTATATGTCTTGATCTTGTAAAAACATAAGGAAAAAGCCCTAAAAAATTATTAATTAAAATTACAGAAAATAATCTTCTAAAAATTAAAGTTCTTCCTTTTCATTGAGGTGCTTTAATTAAAATTTTAAATTCTTTATGAATAGCATTAGTAATAGAAATTCATAAAAATCTTCAACGTGCAGGGATTAATCAGAATATAGCGGGGATAGTTAAGAATATAATTAATGATCTAATTCAATTTAGAGATAAATATGATGAATTAAAGGTAGATGGTTCAAAAGAAGAAAAAAGATTTGCTATCATTTTCAATTTTTTAAAAGTTTATTATTCTTTTTTTGTTGGTTGAAAAGATTAATAGAGGGAAATAAATGAAAGAAGTAGTTTAAGAAAATTGTTAAAATAAATAGAATTGAAAAAAATAAGAATAAAGTAAGTCAATTTATTGGAGCTATTTGAGGAATTAAAAATTATTAAGTAAATATTTAATAATTTTAGCTTGACAAGCTAATGTTATAGTTTTTAACTAAATTTTTCATAAGCAATTATGTATATTTCATTAGAAGTAGCCGCTAATCTACTATAGACTGGTTTAAGAGACCATTGCTTGCTTTAAGCTATCTAATGTTTAATAATTTTGATTATTTTAGTAAAACCCCAAAATTTACGGGAAACAAAAAAATTTATTGAGAATTAACTCAGGAAATAAAACATTTTGGGTTAATTGCTTCAATTGTGATAGGTATAAAACTATGATTTGCTCCACAAATTTCAGAGCATTGACCATAAAAGAGGCCAGTTCGGTTAATGAAGAATCTTGATTGATTTAATCGCCCCGGGGTTCTATCAATTTTCACCCCTAATGAAGGAATAGCTCAAGAATGAATTACATCTGCAGATGTAGTTAAAATTCGAACTTGCGAATTGAAAGGAGTAATTAATCGATTATCTACATCGAGAAGTCGAAAATTAAAATTTTTTAGTTCATTAGAAGGGATCATGTATGAGTCAAATTCGATCTTTTTATAATCTGAGTATTCATAAGATCAATATCATTGATTTCCAATAGCCTTAATTGTAATAGTTGGAGAATGAAGTTCATCAAGAATATAGAGAATTCGTAGGGAAGGAAGAGCAATAATAATTAAAATTAAAGCTGGAAGAATAGTTCAGATTATTTCAATTAATTGTCCTTCTAAGAGAAATCGATGAGTGAATTTATTAAATAGTATAGAAACTAGTATTTGTCCTACTAAAATAGTAATAATAATTAAAATTAAAAGAGTGTGATCATGGAAAAAAGTAAGTTGCTCTATAATTGGAGAAGCTCTGTCTTGAAGAAGAAGGGTCTTTCATGTAGCGATTTCTAAAAAAAGATAATTATCTTTATATTTGGAGCTTAAATCCATTGCACTTTTCTGCCATAATAGAAATTTTTTCTAACAGCTGGTAATTCATCATAACAATGATCTGAGGGGGGTAAGTTTTGAAGTCATTCTAATGATGAATTTAAGTTTAGTCTTGAGATTCCTTGTCGTTGAGAAGAAAATCTTTCTCAAATAATAAAAATAAAATAAAAAACTCTAATTAAAGAAATTATTCTTCCAATTGATGAAATAACATTTCATATAAGATAAGCATCTGGGTAATCAGAGTAACGACGAGGTATACCTCTTAGTCCTAAGAAATGTTGAGGAAAGAAAGTTAAATTTACTCCTAAAAATATTGTAAAAAAATGAATTTTTAAGTATTTTTTATTTAAAGTTAAACCTGTAAATAAAGGAAATCATTGAACAATTCCAGCGATGATTGCAAATACTGCCCCTATTGACAATACATAATGAAAATGGGCAACAACATAGTAAGTATCATGTAAAATAATATCAATAGAAGAATTAGCTAAAATAACCCCAGTTAAACCTCCTATAGTAAAAAGGAAAATGAATCCTAGGGTTCAGAGATTTGAAGGGTTGAATGAAATTTGTGCTCCATGGAAAGTAGCTAATCAACTGAAAATTTTGATTCCTGTTGGAACTGCAATAATTATAGTTGCTGAAGTAAAATAAGCTCGGGTGTCAACATCTATTCCTACGGTAAATATATGGTGAGCTCAAACTACAAAACCTAAAAGTCCAATTGCTGTTATTGCATAAATTATTCCAAGAACTCCAAAAGCTTCTTTTTTTCCTCTTTCTTGACTAATAATATGAGAAACTAAGCCAAATCCTGGTAAAATTAAAATATAAACTTCTGGGTGTCCAAAAAATCAAAATAAATGTTGATATAGAATAGGGTCACCTCCTCCAGCTGGGTCAAAAAATGATGTATTTACATTTCGGTCTGTTAAAAGTATAGTAATTGCTCCTGCAAGAACTGGTAGAGAGAGTAATAGAAGAACTGCAGTAATTTTAACAGCTCAGGAAAAGAGAGTAAGTTGTTCTGGAGTTACTCCTTTAGGATGTATATTAATAATAGTTGAAATAAAATTAATTGCTCCTAAAATAGAAGATACCCCAGATATATGAAGACTAAAAATAGCAAGATCTACAGATACTCCTTCATGAGCAATATTTGCTGATAAAGGAGGGTAAACTGTTCAGCCTGTTCCAGCTCCTTTATCAACGATTCTTCTTATAATTAATAAGGTTAGAGAGGGTGGAAGTAATCAGAATCTTATATTATTAAGTCGAGGGAATGCTATATCAGGAGCTCCAAGCATTAAAGGGACTAATCAGTTTCCGAATCCTCCAATAAGAATTGGCATAACTATAAAGAAAATCATAATGAAAGCATGTGCAGTTACAATTGTATTAAAAATTTGGTCATCTCCAATTAATCTGCTAGGTGTACCTAATTCAGTTCGAATAAGCATTCTTAAAGAAGTTCCTACTATTCCAGATCAAGCACCAAAGATAAAATAAAGTGTACCGATGTCTTTGTGGTTTGTTGAATAAAGCCACTTGGATCTATTGTCCGGTTTTGTGTATTATAAAATATAATAAAAGATGAAATGACCGAAGTTTAGGTGGTAAATTGTAAATTTACTTATGAAAAATATTTTTCTTTCATCATTTTTTATTAAAAAAATAAAAGATATAACATAAGATTCTATAAATTTTATAGTCTAAGGAAAAAAGGATTTTGAATTGCAAATTCAAAGGTAAAAAATATTTTTAAAATTTTTAAAATTAAATAAATGTTAATTTATTTTAAAGTAAAGAATTAGGAAGGTAAATTAGTAAGTAAATTTTACTTTAGTAATAAATTTTTTCTAAATTTAAGAATTAGGTGTGTGCCCCCCTATAGTTAACTTTGAAGGTTAAAAGTTTATTTAACTTAAATTCTTTAAAGTTAATTATTAATTATTATAATTAATATATATATATATATTGTTTTTAAATAATATTAGTAATTGAAAGACATAAAATTATTCTTGATAATAAAAAATAGGAAAAAAAAGAAAGAGTAAATATAGTTTTGTTATTAGAAAGAAAATTTAAATTTTGTGAAATTCTAAGAGTGAGGGATCTAAAAGTAATTCGTGAATATGTAAATAGAGCAATTAAAGTGAGAGAAATTAGGATAATCGGTAAAAAAAATATTTTATTTAAAATTATTTCATTTAAGGTTATTCATTTAATAAAAAATCCAATGAATGGGGGAAGTCCTCCTAAGGAAAGAAAATTTATTATAAAAAGTAATTTAATTGTTTTATTAGCTGAAATTTGATTAATTTGTCTTAAGAAATAAATTTTATTTAAGTTTAGAATAAAAATAATACTTAAGTTAATAAATGAATAAATAACAAAGTAAATTATTCATGAATTTATTGAATTTAATAGAGCTGATAGTATTCAGCTAATGTGATTGATAGAGGAATATACTAAAAGCTTTCGTAAGCAAGTTTGGTTAAGGCTTTCTAGTCTTCCAACAATTCTTGAGATGATAATAAAGATTCTTAAAAATAAATTAGATGCAGAACAGTAAAATAAAAGAATTATCGGAGCAATTTTTTGTCATGTTAAAATAATAATGTTTAAATATCAAGAAATTCCTCTAACTACTTCTGGGAGTCAAAAGTGAAGTGGGGCTGCTCCTATTTTTATTAGAAGAGCAGAGTTGAGTAAAGGAGCTCCTAATCTTGAAATTTCAAAAAATGATGAATTTTTAAAATTTGAAATTAATACAATTGAGAAAATTAGAATAGCTGAAGCTATTGCTTGGGTTATGAAATATTTTAGGGTTGCTTCTGCAGAAAATTTATTTTTAAAAGATTTTATTAAAGGTATTAGTGAAAGTAAATTAACTTCAAGACCAATTCAAGCTGTAAATCAGGATGTTGCAGAGATAGAAATTAAAGTTCCTATAATTAAGCAAAAAGAAAATAATATTTTATAAAAATTTGTAATTAAAAAGAAAAGGATTTTACCTTTATAATTGAGGTATGAGCCCAATAGCTTAAATTTAGCTTATCTTTTTAGTTTTTTTTTATATATATAAGTATACTTTAATATAAGATGTATAAAAGTTTTTGATACTTTAAGAGATAGTTTAATCCTATCAAGTATAATTTATCTATTTTATTATAATATTGTACTAAAAAAAATTATCTTATAAGAGTATTCTTAAGCATAAAATTTTTTATAGTAAGTAAATTTCTATCATCAATTTAAAAATTTATTGATAGAAATATCCTTAAGTATAAAATTTTTATACCTAAGTAAATTTCTATCATCAATTTAAAAATTTATTGATAGAAATATCCTTAAGTATAAAATTTTTATACCTAAGTAAATTTCTATCATCAATTTAAAAATTTATTGATAGAAATATCCTTAAGTATAAAATTTTTATACCTAAGTAAATTTCTATCATCAATTTAAAAATTTATTGATAGAAATATCCTTAGGTATAAAATTTTTTATAGTAAGTAAATTTCTATCATTAATTTAAAAATTTATTGATAGAAATATCCTTAGGTATAAAATTTTTATAGTAAGTAAATTTCTATCATCAATTTAAAAATTTATTGATAGAAATATCCTTAGGTATAAAATTTTTTATAGTAAGTAAATTTCTATCATCAATTTAAAAATTTATTGATAGAAATATCCTTAGGTATAAAATTTTTTATAGTAAGTAAATTTCTATCATCAATTTAAAAATTTATTGATAGAAATATCCTTAGGTATAAAATTTTTATAGTAAGTAAATTTCTATCATCAATTTAAAAATTTATTGATAGAAATATCCTTAGGTATAAAATTTTTTATAGTAAGTAAATTTCTATCATCAATTTAAAAATTTATTGATAGAAATATCCTTAGGTATAAAATTTTTTATAGTAAGTAAATTTCTATCATCAATTTAAAAATTTATTGATAGAAATATCCTTAAGTATAAAATTTTTATAGTAAGTAAATTTCTATCATTAATTTAAAAATTTATTGATAGAAATATCCTTAAGTATAAAATTTTTATAGTAAGTAAATTTCTACTATCAATTTAAAAATTTATTGATAGAAATATCCTCAGGTATAAAATTTTTATAGTAAGTAAATTTCTATCATCAATTTAAAAATTTATTGATAGAAATATCCTTAGGTATAAAATTTTTTATAGTAAGTAAATTTCTATCATCAATTTAAAATATTTTATTATTGTACTAAAAAAAATTAGTACATAAAATTTAATTAACTTACATTTAAATCAATCAACCCGTCTTTTAAGGTTTCATAAGCAATTCTCCATTGAGATCACTTATCCGATTGGGCATATTTAGTGATTTACTATGAAATCGATCAATATAGCGGGGACTATACCGAYTTTTCCATTGAAATCAACCCGTCTTTTAAGGTTTCATAAGCAATTCTCCATTGAGATCACTTATCCGATTGGGCATATTTAGTGATTTACTATGAAATCGATCAGTATATCAGGGACTATACCGATTTTTCCATTGAAATCAACCCGTCTTTTAAGGTTTCATAAGCAATTCTCCATTGAGATCACTTATCCGATTAGGCATATTTAATGATTTACTATGAAATCGATCAGTATATCAGGGACTATACCGATTTTTCCATTGAAATCAACCCGTCTTTTAAGGTTTCATAAGCAATTTACTATGAAATCGATCAATATAGCGGGGACTATACCGACTTTTGGTTTTAATAGAAACAGGCTTAATCTGTATGATTTATCCTATCAAGATAATCCTTTTTTCAGGCATTCTATT